AAAAAAACATATTTAATTAAAATTTATCCTCTTCATGCTTACTATAACTAGTTATTTCGGTTTTCTACTAGCAGCTTTGACTATAACCTCGGCTCTATTTATCGGTCTAAACAAGATACGACTTATTTGAAATTAATTGCATGAACCATTCCTAAAAAAAAAAGCCTTCTGTGGTAGTTTATATATTCTATAGTTCCTTACCCGGCCCATTTCCAATTCTTGGTCATTGAATTCATGGGTAATACGGATTAATATTTAAGGATAGATATTACCTCTCCTTTTCTGCGTTCAAAGAAATTGAAATGATTGAAGTTTTTCTATTTGGAATTGTCTTAGGTCTAATTCCTATTACTTTGGCTGGATTATTCGTAACTGCATATTTACAATACAGACGCGGTGATCAATTGGACCTTTGATTAATTAACATCTCTTTTTTTTTTTGATTGACCTCCTACTTTCTTTAATCTACAGGAGGTCAAATTCAGATTGCTGTTCAAGTTTTTCAGTCTAATTTTCAAACGAACAAATAACAAGAATGGAATCACGCTCTGTAGGATTTGAACCTACGACATCGGGTTTTGGAGACCCACGTTCTACCGAACTGAACTAAGAGCGCTTTATTATCACAAAAATCATTTTATTTTGTGACCCAATTCGTCTTGCATGTATATACTATCATAAATAATATAATAAAATTAAAGATTTATTTTGTATATCCAATTTTAATCAATTTCAATTGATCCCTCGTTACTGCCCATAAGGAATAGGTAGGGATGACAGGATTTGAACCCGTGACATTTTGTACCCAAAACAAACGCGCTACCAAGCTGCGCTACATCCCTTTCAATTGGCCTACAGTGTCATTGTAGAGAATCTCTGTCTTGTTTTCCACATCTTTATTTCTTCCATTAATATACACAATCTTGCTATTTCTTCTTTTTGGTCTCATATATCATATAACATATAGTAATAAAAGACTTATACTATATACGTACTTATACTATATACGTATTAAATAAAGATGAAACCCGCCGTAAAGTAAAAAAAAGAACACCTTTTCGGGAATTCTCAAGTAGAAGTAAAAAGGAACTTATTTTTTTGTTTTAAGAAAAGGAATATCGACTATCTACTGTACTGAATCGTTGTACATTTCAATTTGAATTAGGGATTCTGCGTACAAATATAAGTGGTCAGTAGTTAACTACATATACACATCGGGTCATATATGTATTACCATTATTTATTACATTTTAGAATAAAATTACAATAAAAAGAAGGAGGATTTTCAATGCGAGATCTAAAAACATACCTCTCCGTGGCACCGGTAGTAAGTACTCTATGGTTCGGGTCTTTAGCGGGTTTATTGATAGAGATCAATCGTTTATTTCCGGATGCGTTGATATTTCCTTTTTTTTCATTCTAGTTAGTGAGATGGGGGGGGGTGAAGAAGATTAGAGATACAATCAAATATCTGTGACTAATCCCTCTCCTTCTCTTCTTTTTTTTATAAACGGAAATGTGATGGCTGTAGCAACAATATCATACAAGATACTTAAATGAAATACTGTACAGCGATTTACATTTATAAAGTCGAAATAGAGTCAGAAATCATTATAGTCCTTATTATTACTATAGTGATTATTGATTGATTGAAATTGAAACGAAATCTTTCATAATTTGATTTAGAGTTAGCAACTTTTATTTTATTTTTTTTTTTTCGTTCCTTTCTTCTTCTTCCCTTCGGATTGGAAAATAGAAAAATGGAGTCAGTCAAAAACCCAAAGGAGGTTCATGGCCAAGGGTAAAGATGTCCGAGTAACGGTTATTTTGGAATGTACCGCTTGTGTTCGAAATCGTGTTAATAAAAAATCAATGGGCATTTCCAGATATATTACTCAAAAGAATCGACATAATACGCCCAGTCGATTAGAATTGAGAAAATTCTGTCCCTTTTGTTACAAACATACGATTCACAGTGAAATAAAGAAATAGATCGAACCGATCGCCTCCGTGTCCGCCTTCCAATCCAAGGAAGATGAAAAACGACATGTTATATATAACATAACAATTTCTATAACATATATTAAATATAAACAAATCCTATTTATTAATTCTAAATCTTTTTTGATCGTTTTTGTTTTGATCCGATCGAAATAGGAGTAGGATTTTCGGGATAAGGAATAAACAAACCATGGATAAATCCAAGCGATTCTTTCTTAAATCCAAGCGATCTTTTCGTAGGCGTTTGCCCCCGATCCAATCGGGGGATCGAATTGATTATCGAAACATGAGTTTAATTAGTCGATTTATTAGTGAACAAGGAAAAATATTATCTAGACGGGTGAATAGATTGACTTTAAAACAACAACGATTAATTACCGTTGCTATAAAACAAGCTCGTATTTTATCTTCGTTACCTTTTCTTAATAATGAGAAACAATTTGAAAGAAGCGAGTCGACCACTAGAACTACAGGTCTGAGAACTAAAAATAAATAATTCTTCAATTGAATCAAATTCCAATCCGAACTCAAACGCAAATTTACGTTTTGTTCGAAAAATATGAGAATCCAGATTTGATTATTTGATTATCGTGTCGTAAGAAAAAAAAAGAATTGGGAAAGAAGAATAAATATTTTTTTATTGAACGTGTTTGTTCATTTTGATAACTTTCTCATAGGATGATATTTTATCATACTAATTTCTACTCTACCTTCCCGGAGTTCATTCTCCAGGGAACTCCATTTAAAATAAAACATTCCAACGGATTCCTTCCAATCTCCTTATTTTATGATCTCATTAGAAATCATATAAAAACAATTCCTATTGAATATAGCTATTTGTGCAAGTATTTTACGATTAAGAAGCAACTGCCCTTTGTACAGATTGTGTATTAGTCTACTATAACTATAGTATACATTATTGTCTCGACTTACTGCATTTATCCGAGTGATCCACAAACGCCGAAAATCTCTCTTTTGCCTATCTCTATCCCGATGAGCTGAAACCAAAGCTCTTATTTTCTGTTGAGTAATAGTCCGGGTAAGTCTTGAATGAGCCCCTCGAAAGCTTGAGGCAAATAAACGAATTTTTGTTCTACGTCTTCGAGCTATATATCCGCGTTTAATTCTGGTCATTGAATAAATGAAACTTTGATGAATAACTAAGTGATTTCTTTTCTTTCAGTTATTTCCTTCCCCTTTCCTAGTCTATTAATAACAAAACGGATTCTTCCAATGTATAAAAAAAAATTCCAATGGCTTTTGCTACTATAACCTTCCCGACCACGATTTTTTTATAGGCTTTCGCCTCGAAATAAGAAATTTTTTTTGATACTAAATATCAAAAAAAACATAGTAAATAAAATAGTAAATCAAAAAGTAGTAAATATAAATGGGTATAGTGGGTTCCATCGTTTCTATGGTTTCTTCTTAAACGGTGAGGTCTTCTCTATACACCGGAGCCCCTTCTTTCATTTAATGAATGTTATTGTTAACTTGTACAGTTCACACTTTTTGGCTCTACCCATAATTATCTAGTAATAGGTCTTTCACAACGAAACCCACCGATACAGTAACGGTATTTAATTATGAAGATTAGCTGAGTAGCTGACCCTGTTAGTCCGTTCTTGCAAGAGTCAAGAATAAGGGCATAACCTTTCTGCTTTTTAAATAGGATTTCCCTGCTTAATGGATAAATTTTTCTACCAATGGGGAATTCTTTCTCGTCGTAAATTAAAAATTGAAATGATTGGATTTAGCACCAATGAAAACCATAAATTTGATAACACAATAGAAAGATATGATAGATCTTTTTTTTTTTTAGATTTACCTTTTTTAGTTTTAGATAGTGAATGGGCTTCTTTCATTCTATCCTATTCATTGGTACTGATCGCCAATACTGGATCAATTGTTTTCTTTCTTTTGGCCTAGCACATTATCTGAACGAGTCGCACATACACCCTAGTACATGTTCCTCGTCGCTGAGGACATCCCTTAAGAGCAGGAGATTTCGTGACATTTTTGATTGACTGTCTTGTGTTTCTAATAAGTTGTTTAATAGTTGGCATGTTGAATCATATACATAATGAGCTGGTTTAGATCGATCCTAACCGGATGATTATGAATCATTTATATATTAATAGATGAATTCTTAATTAATAGAATATTAAACCCGGTAAGACGATAAAATCGCAAATCCCGGATTTGCGTGAAATCCCTGTTCTGTTAGTTTTTGTTATTTTTTAACCGCTACACGATCAACAATTCCATGAGCTTGGGCTTCTGTTGCTGACATAAAAATATCTCTTTCCATGTCTTCGGAAACAACCCATAAAGGTTTGCCTGTTCTTTGTACATAAACCCTTGTGATGGTTTCGCGTAGCTTCAGTAGTTCTTCCGCTTCCAGGACAAATTCTCCCGTCTGTGCCTCATAAAAACCACTAGCAGGTTGATGCATCATTACCCTGATAATATAACATAATAGACAGTTCCTCCATCTTGCATGATGAAAGTCGAAGAGATAAAGAATAATAAAAAAAAAATAGTACGAAAAAAAGATAGAATTGAACAACCGTACAGGCATCTTTTGCGCATTGCATACGGCTCTACAATGGAATTCACTTTTACTTTTTTTTTACCTTACTTACATCGAAGAAATAGGCAAAAAAAAATAAATATATATGTTGTATATTTATGTTATATTTTATTATATATTTATGTCATATATTGTAGGGTCTATCAGATTCATATAGGTAAATGATCCACTAACCACCCTTCCTTTTGGAGTAGTTAAAAAATACTATGATGGCTCCGTTGCTTTATTATTTCGTCTGTTATTTAGCAATCCCAAAGTTTCTTTTTTTTTTTTTTTCGTATTCTTTCCTAACATAAATATTGTTATCTTCGGTGTGAAACCAAAAAAGTTTGTGACGCTGAAATGGGTCTTCCGATAGATCAGATAAAATTGGAAATACCCTTTATCTCATACTACTCTTTCGATACATAATGTAAGTATTTTGAAAAATTTTTCTTTTTATATCGAATTCGAAGTGCCATGCTATTATTACTTAATATTCATATTTCATATAGCGCGAAGGCATAGTCTTCTTTTTTTCTCTCAAATCAAATAAAAAACTCATTGGCGCCAAGCGTGAGGGAATGCTAGACGTTTGGTAATTTCTCCTCCGACCAGAATAAAAGATCCCATTGAAGCGGCTAATCCCATGCATACTGTCTGTATATCTGGTCGCACAAATTGCATAGCATCATAAATAGCTACTCCGGGTATTAGCCATCCGCCAGGAGAGTTTATAAACAAATACAGATCTTTGGTATCGTTATCCATACTGAGATATACCATAAGAGCAATAAGTTGATTCGAGATCTCGTTATCAATCGGTTGGCCTAAAAAAAGTAATCTTTCTCGATAAAGTCGGTTGATTGGGATAAAATTGTATCCCTTAGGAACCGTACGGGCACCTTTTGATGCATACGGTTCAACACAAATTGCGAAAACAAACAAAGAATCAATGTGTAGATTCTAGCTTTCTTTCTTTTTTCATATTCATAGCAGGCTCCTTTTAGCTTGTAACAAAGGGGAGCTTTTTCTTTCATGTTTCAAGAAAGATGAGTTTTGGCCTGTTTTAATTTATATATAACTATATAAATTAAAAACCTATAAATAAAAAAAAAAATTCACTAAACTTATCGGACTAACTTCTCATTGATGTATTGTTTCATCGGGATCCAATCCAAATCGCGATGTAATTTTCTTGTTCCTGAACGGTCTTTTTCAACTTTTTTTAGGTTTAGGCTCTACTCCGAATAAAGATCTGCCCGATTTGGATTTGCACATATAGGACAAATGCCCCAATACCACGTCTTTTTGCTACGACTTCCTTTTTTTATTTATTCCATGTCTCCCGCCAAATAGTAAATATTCAATGCATCCATCACCATCACATTACTCGATTGATTAACAGTTTGAGATCATTATTATATATTATAAATGGAAAATCTTTATAAATAGAATATGATATTTATAAATAGAATATGATATTTATTAAGTGGTAATCATAGATATATTACCAATTGGTTTTTTTTTTTCTAAACGGAGCCTGTATATTTCATTTTTTTGGTCTAACCAAGCCAACCATAAATTATAAATTATTATAATTGAGAATATTAATCTGTATACCCCCCTAAAAAATAGATTGAATTGCACTTCATTGCATTTCACGCTCCAAATTTTTGGATGATTCAATCAACCTTTCTTGGGCGAAAGAGGGGATATCTCGATCGGGTAAGAGAACGGGGAAATACCATATGACCAAATATATCTGACAAGTCGCACTATATGTCAATCCACGATGCATTTTCCTCTCCAGGGTTTCGAAAAGGAACTTTTGGAACACCAATAGGCATTAAATGAAATAAAAATTAATTACTATAGCTCACTTTGATGTGAAAGCGTAACAATGTATTTATTGTCTTAATAATATTGTTCTTTATCATATTTTATCCATAGATTGAATAAGTTTATAAAAAAGGAAGACAGAAATACTAAAGGAAAATTCTTTCAAATAGGTCCTTTGAATTGAATGATGAACAAAAAAAAATATAAATGCAGTCACTCATATAAAAGGTATCAACCTCTTACCATTGCGTATTGGTACTTATCGGGTGTAGAATAGATCTGCTTCTTTTTGTTCCTACAAACAAAATTGTTCCATTATTAATAATATTAATAAAAGACATTATTACTAAAAGAATAGAACAAATATTAATCCTTTCCCCGAGATAATCCACTCAAAGGGGAAGGTCCATAGTATAGTTTTTTTCCAGTGCAATAAAGTTACATAGTGTCTATTTTTCGTTGATAGAGGGGTATTTCCATGGGTTTGCCTTGGTATCGTGTTCATACCGTCGTATTGAATGATCCCGGTCGTTTGCTTGCTGTCCATATAATGCATACAGCTCTGGTTGCTGGTTGGGCCGGTTCGATGGCTCTATACGAATTAGCGGTTTTTGATCCCTCTGACCCTGTTCTTGATCCAATGTGGAGACAAGGTATGTTCGTTATACCCTTCATGACTCGTTTAGGAATAACCAATTCATGGGGCGGTTGGAGTATCACAGGAGGGACTATAACGAATCCGGGTATTTGGAGTTACGAAGGCGTGGCCGGTGCACATATTGTGTTTTCTGGCTTATGCTTTTTGGCAGCTATCTGGCACTGGGTGTATTGGGATCTAGAAATATTTTGTGATGAACGTACAGGAAAACCCTCTTTGGATTTGCCCAAAATCTTTGGAATTCATTTATTTCTCTCAGGGTTGGCTTGCTTTGGGTTTGGCGCATTTCATGTAACAGGATTGTATGGTCCGGGAATATGGGTATCCGATCCTTATGGACTAACCGGAAGGGTACAATCTGTAAATCCGGCGTGGGGTGTGGAAGGTTTTGATCCTTTTGTTCCGGGAGGAATAGCCTCTCATCATATTGCAGCAGGTACCTTGGGCATATTGGCGGGTCTATTCCATCTTAGTGTCCGTCCGCCCCAACGTCTATACAAAGGATTACGTATGGGAAATATTGAAACTGTCCTTTCCAGTAGTATCGCTGCTGTCTTTTTTGCAGCTTTTGTGGTTGCTGGAACTATGTGGTATGGTTCGGCAACTACCCCGATTGAATTATTTGGTCCCACTCGTTATCAATGGGATCAAGGATACTTCCAACAAGAAATATATCGACGAGTTGGTGCTGGGCTAGCCGAAAATCAAAGTTTATCCGAAGCTTGGTCTAAAATTCCTGAAAAATTAGCTTTTTATGATTACATCGGCAATAATCCAGCAAAGGGGGGATTATTCAGAGCGGGCTCAATGGACAATGGGGATGGAATTGCTGTTGGGTGGTTAGGACACCCTGTTTTTAGAGATAAAGAGGGGCGTGAACTTTTTGTACGTCGTATGCCTACTTTTTTTGAAACATTTCCGGTTGTTTTGGTAGACGGAGACGGAATTGTTAGAGCCGATGTTCCTTTTAGAAGGGCAGAATCGAAATACAGTGTCGAACAAGTAGGTGTAACTGTTGAGTTCTATGGTGGCGAACTCAATGGAGTCAGTTATAGTGATCCCGCTACTGTGAAAAAATATGCTAGACGTGCTCAATTGGGTGAAATTTTTGAATTAGATCGTGCTACTTTGAAATCCGACGGTGTTTTTCGTAGCAGTCCGAGGGGTTGGTTTACTTTTGGACATGCTTCGTTTGCTCTTCTCTTTTTCTTCGGACACATTTGGCATGGTGCTAGAACCTTGTTCAGAGATGTTTTTGCTGGGATTGACCCAGATTTGGATGCTCAAGTAGAATTTGGAGCATTCCAAAAACTTGGAGATCCAACTACAAGAAGACAAGTAATCTGATACAATATTGTTTTGTTATTTTTCGTCTTTAGTTTTGTGAAAAACTGTAGGGTACCAGATAAATCTTGATTTGAATCGCTACCTTTTCTTTGACTCTTGCTCTTTCTTTATCCGGGAGACGATCCCCAATAAACAGGTATGGAAGCTATAATTGTAAACCACGATCGAATCTATGGAAGCATTGGTTTATACATTCCTCTTAGTCTCAACTTTAGGAATAATTTTTTTCGCTATCTTTTTTCGAGAACCACCTAAAGTTCCAACTAAAAAGGTGAAATGATTTTTCATTATCTCAATTGAAAGTAATGAGCCTCTCAATATTGAGAGGCTCATTACCTCAACTAGTCTCCGTGTTCCTCGAATGGATCTCTTAGTTGTTGAGAGGGTTGCCCAAAAGCAGTATATAAGGCGTACCCAGTAAAACTTACAAGTAAACCCGATATAAAGATGGCAACTAGGGTTGCTGTTTCCATTATTATATAGTTTCAAGTTTCAAGACCACAATGGATCTATGATAAGATCATTTATTTACAACGGAATGGTATACAAAGTCAACAGATCTCAATGAATATAAAATACGATTTATGGCTACACAAACCGTTGAGAGTAGTTCTAGATCTGGTCCAAGACGAACTACTGTAGGGAGTTTATTGAAACCATTGAATTCAGAATACGGTAAAGTGGCTCCTGGGTGGGGAACTACTCCTTTGATGGGTATCGCAATGGCCCTTTTTGCGGTATTCCTATCTATTATTTTGGAGATTTATAATTCTTCCATTTTACTGGACGGAATTGGAACGAATTAGATTCACAAGAACTAGTAACTAGCTTTTCAATACAAAGTGAAGCATTTAGGTCTCTGATTTTTATCCCATTCTATTTTGGTAGTTCGATCGTGGAATTTCTTTGTTTCTGTAGTTCCGGAATATGAGTGTGTGACTTGTTATAATTGATCCTATGGATAGTACAGAGAATGCGTCTGTCATCTTGATCGAGATGGTTTTACTTCGTCGGATATTCATTCTAGTATCTGAAGCACGGAATATAGGAAATAGATTACAAAGTATTATTAGCACTATGATTCATACTTAATATTCAGACCTCGTGTCCGGACTTCCATTTTTTTTCTTCAAAGGGTTATATTTAGAAGTTATAAATCGAAAGATTTTTATTCTTTCAAACTCCTATTTATGCTTATTTTGATCAAAGGACAAAGGTGTCTTTGGATTTTTATTCATTCTAGTTATTCATTGAATAAGTGATAATCTAAGAGTTCTTACTCAAGGAATTTTTGGAATTTGTTTATATTTATAAAGGGTTTTATTGAATCATCGTGGTTCTAGTATGAATCTGGGGTTTTAATTGATTCATAGGGTCTTAACAAGAGAATTCCTATCAATAATAAAGAAAACAGTAGTAAAGGCGCATTACACACAATAAAAAAAAAAAAAACTAAAAAAAAAAATAGGTAAATAGAAGATTCAAGAGGCCTATAATCATCACCATAGAGACAAACGAGCCGACTTGATGTTTTGGCATTATAACCACAAGAAAGAACTTTCGGATTTTTATTCTTTTGT